TCGGTTGAATCAAAATAATTTTTTTTATTATTTCTGTCAGAGGGCAATATGAATGTTCTATCATCTTCCATCACCACACTAAAAGTCTTATACGATATATCCGGTGTGGAAGTAGGCCAACATCTCTATTGGCAAATAGGGGGGTTACAAGTCCATGCCCAAGTACTTATTACTTCTTGGGTTGTAATTGCTATCTTATTAGGTTCTGCCACTCTAGCTGTTCGGAATCCACAAACCATTCCGACTGATGGTCAGAATTTCTTCGAATATGTTCTTGAATTCATTCGCGACGTGAGCAAAACTCAGATTGGAGAAGAATACGTTACTTGGGTTCCCTTTATCGGAACGCTCTTTCTATTTATATTTGTTTCTAATTGGTCAGGGGCTCTTTTACCTTGGAAAATCATAGAGTTACCTCATGGGGAGTTAGCCGCACCCACAAATGATATAAATACTACGGTTGCTTTAGCTTTACTCACGTCATTGGCATATTTTTATGCGGGTCTTAGTAAAAAAGGATTAGGTTATTTCGGTAAATACATTCAACCAACCCCAATCCTTTTACCCATTAACATCTTAGAAGATTTCACAAAACCTTTATCACTTAGTTTTAGACTTTTCGGGAATATATTAGCTGATGAATTAGTAGTTGTTGTTCTTGTTTCTTTAGTACCTTTAGTAGTTCCTATACCGGTTATGTTTCTTGGATTATTTACAAGTGGTATTCAAGCTCTTATTTTTGCAACTTTAGCTGCGGCTTATATAGGAGAATCTATGGAGGGTCATCATTGACTAGTTTTGAACTATGTTTTTGCTTAGCTTAGCCCAACTCAATGTATGCACTATACTTAAGAAAAATAAACATCCAAAGTATGGTATATTACGAGCTAGAATCTAGAGTAATAGCAAATAAAGATTATGATATGAGCGAATTGTTGGAAAAATGGGAAAAAGATCTTTTTCCCATTTTTCTGGTTTGGCCCTTTTATCTTTTATACCATACCTTCCTCAATTAATATTCTAGATTGTTCAGCCAATTTCAATAGTAAATCTAAATATTAATGATTTCGATTTTCGATGTTGTATCCCATGTGCTGAGAACTAAAAGGAATAAAAAGGTTTACAAAAACTTAGAAGGGGGTCAATTAGATATATGGAATCTAATGGCTATAAGCGAACTTTTGTGGATGTTTCAAAGAAAATTTATAGCATCCGATTGAATCTAAGATACGAATCATTGGTTTACATTATGTAACAAAGGCATGTATATGTGATAATTGACTAGTTATATATGAACTCGAGATATATATAATTTGCCCTACTCCGGACCTGGCTTTCAAATAGAAGTCTTTTCCTTTCGTCTGGTCTATGGCTGTGAATTGAATGAATAAGGAGATTAAATTGAAATAAAGAAAAATAACGACGAACTCAAAGAATGATTCGGAACAAAAAAAATAGAACAAGTAAAGTAATATAAATTCACAAAGATAAAGACTTCGTGTAGGATAGGAACTCCAAAAGAGATGTTGGGGTAGTTCGGATGATTCAATAATATTAGTCCGGAGTTTTGAGTTTGTTTTGAATGAATCGGAATAGTTAAGTCCTAATTCTTGATTGTATCATTAACCATTTTTTTTCTTTTTTGGGAGGAACTTATAATGAATCCATTGATTTCTGCCGCTTCCGTTATTGCTGCTGGATTGGCCGTAGGGCTTGCTTCTATTGGACCTGGAGTTGGTCAAGGTACTGCTGCGGGTCAAGCTGTAGAAGGTATTGCGAGACAGCCCGAGGCGGAGGGAAAAATACGAGGTACTTTATTACTTAGTCTAGCTTTTATGGAAGCTTTAACAATTTATGGGCTGGTTGTAGCATTAGCGCTTTTATTTGCGAATCCTTTTGTTTAGTTTAACCTTAAAAATACTATAAGTATTTTTTAACTTTGACTTGCCTTTTAAAATTATAGCAAGATTTCACTCCTACAATTATTCGTTGAGACAATAACTCTGGGAAGGACTGATGTGAGATTTGAGATATAGCCTGATACCTAATTATAATTAAGTATCATTCTTATTGGGAATTTCAATTGAAAAAAAAAAAGAGGGCGGGACGTGATACAAAAAGAACTCTGTTCTTTTTTTTTTAGTCTATCTATAAGGGGAGATCATATGAAAAATGTAACTGATTCTTTCCTTTCCTTGGGGCACTGGCCATCCGCCGGGAGTTTAAGATTTAATACCGATATTTTAGCAACAAATCTAATAAATCTAAGTGTAGTGCTCGGTGTATTGATCTTTTTTGGAAAGGGAGTGTGTGCGAGTTGTTTATTTCAAAAATAGGCTGGATCCAACCAGATGCACTTTGTGCGTTTTTGTTCGTTAGAACTAAGAAAGAAAGGTGCATAATCCCGCGAATTACTTCTGAATAAATTAATAAATTATATGTAAGAACTATAGCATTTCGTAATTTGTTGGTAAATCTACCTTCCTTTGATTCTCTATCA